ACAACCAAAAAATTATTCCGAAAGTCTACAAGAAGATGAAAAAATACGAGATTGTATCAAGAATTATGTACAAAAAAATATGAGAATATCTTCTGGTGTCGAGGGAATTGCACGGATAAAGATTCAAAAAAGAATCGATTTGATTCAAGTCATAATCTATATGGGATTTCCAAAGTTATTAATAGAAGGTAAACCTCGAAGAATCGAAGAATTACAGATGAATGTACAAAAAAAACTGAATTGTATGAACGGAAAACTCAACATTACTGTTACAAGGATTTCAAATCCTTATGGACACCCTAATATTCTTGCAGAATTTATAGCCGGACAATTAAAGAATAGAGTTTCGTTTCGTAAAGCAATGAAAAAAGCTATTGAATTAACTGAACTGGCGGGTACAAAAGGGGTTCAAGTACAAATTGCGGGACGTATCGACGGAAAAGAAATTGCACGTGTCGAATGGATCAGAGAAGGTAGGGTTCCTCTACAAACCATTCGAGCAAAAATTGATTATTGTTCCTATACAGTTCAAACTATTTATGGGGTATTAGGCATCAAAATTTGGATATTTGTAAACGAAGAATAATAAGCTTTGCCCTATCTTTAACGTTCTATCTAGCGAAAAAACAAAAAATTCAAAATTTAAAATTTTATAAGATTGAATAAAAATTCGATTAATCATTTGATATTGATATAATTGCTATGCTTAGTGTGCGACTCGTTGCATTGGTTTTTTTTTTTTTATTTTAGAGTGGTTAGAATTCAACAAAAAAATAAACCAACTCGTAGTATTAATTAATAACTATTAATAACCAACTCATCGCTTCGCATTATCTGGATCTAAAGAACCGGTCAAGATATAAGTAAAGATATGATATATTGGCGATATCATTATACCAACTGAAATATTACATAAAAAAAAAAAAAAGAAAAACGAATCCGATTATGAATTGTGAAGCAATAAGAATATATGGATAAATGAAAGGGTGAAAGAAAGAGAGAAAAAGAATATCAATGATATATAATTATCATATGTAAGGTCTATGAATCATCTCATAAAAAGTAGTGTAATAAAGCATCAATATTAATTAATCCATAATTATATGACTATATTCATAAACCAAACAAATCAAGAGCTCCGAGTCACTAAAAACTGAGAAGATTGACTCAAGAAAAAAGAAAATTGAATTAGAGGCTCCATTGTACAATTCAGACCTAACCATTAATTGCGAAGCGATGGGAACGACGAAACCAGTGAATGCCTAAGATTTTATTAAAAACGAATCTTAATAATTCATTGGGGGGGATGGCGGAACAAACCAAGAACCAATCTATTTATTCTGAGGAATGATGTTCTGAGAAGTCATGGGCTAATCCTACACCTGAAATAGATAATGTAAAGAGTAAATATTCGCCCGCGAAAATTTTTATTTTATTGGATTTATAAATTGGGGCCAATCCGATATGATAATAAAAGAAAAAACAAAATAAAGATTCGTTAGAACCTTATAACATAACAAAACAACATTATCTATTTATATCTAGATAGCAAGAATTGTCTATAATAGGAAAAAAGTACTTGTTTAGTTATATATCAAAACAAGATATACAAATTTCCAATAGACCAATAGATTAAATGAAATCAAAAAAAATCCCACAACGATTCGGTATATTATTTTTTTCATTAAATACATGTATATCCTATTTTAGTCGTTTCATTCGCGAGGAGCCGTATGAGGTGAAAATCTCATGTACGGTTCTGTAGTAGAGATGGAATTGAGAAAGAACCATCAACTATAACCCCAAAAGAACCAAATTCCGTAAACAACATAGAGGAAGAATGAAAGGAATATCCTCTCGAGGTAATCATATTTGCTTCGGTAGATATGCTCTTCAAGCACTTGAACCCACTTGGATCACATCTAGACAACTAGAAGCAGGGCGGCGGGCAATGTCACGAAATGCCCGCCGCGGTGGAAAAATATGGGTACGCATATTTCCAGACAAACCGGTTACAGTAAGACCTACAGAAACACGTATGGGGTCGGGAAAAGGATCTCCCGAATATTGGGTAGCTGTCGTTAAACCAGGTAGAATACTTTATGAAATCGGTGGAGTCACAGAAAATATAGCCAGAAAAGCTATTGCAATAGCAGCATCAAAAATGCCTATACGAACTCAATTCATTATTTCGGCATAATAATTAGAACCAAAGGAAAGAGGTCTTTGGGATGAAAAAAAAAACAATTGCAATTGTAAGTTTCTTTTTTTTTTTTGATATACAATATTTCTTTTTTTTACTTCGCCCTTTGCACTGAAAGAACAGAGAAAAAAAAAAAAATGATATGATTCAACCTCAAACCCATTTGAATGTAGCCGATAACAGCGGGGCCCGCGAATTGATGTGTATTCGAATCATAGGAACTAGTAATCGACGATATGCTTATATTGGTGACGTTATTGTTGCTGTAATCAAGGAAGCAGTACCAAATACACCTTTAGAAAGATCAGAAGTGATCAGAGCTGTAATTGTACGTACTTGTAAAGAACTCAAACGTAACAACGGTATGATAATAAAATATGATGATAATGCTGCGGTTGTCATTGATCAAGAAGGAAATCCAAAAGGAACTCGAATTTTTGGTGCGATCGCCCGGGAATTGAGACAGTTAAATTTCACTAAAATAGTTTCATTAGCACCCGAGGTATTATAAGACGAGATCGTGATATATTTCTAGTATTTGAATGAAATAGATTAATTAATAGATTGATTATGTCTCACGCATATACCTTTTGTAATAATTATTGTAATTATTATAAATATTATATTATAAATTATTATAAATTATATTATAAATATTATAATAAATTTATTCAAAATATTTAATAATTCAATAATTCATAAATAAAAAAGAAAATCAATTAGAAATAAAAAGAAATATAAAATAAATATTATTATATAATATTATAATAATATTATAAATATTTAATCTAGAAATAATATTTTAATATAAATAATATTAGTTAATATAAAATTAATAAAAGATATAAAATAATAGCATGTTGATTATATCAAAAGTAAAGGGCAAGAATCATTTTAGTTTATCATGGGTAAGGACACCATTGCTGACATAATAACCTCTATACGAAATGCTGACATGAATAGAAAAGGGACGGTTCGAATACCATCTACTAACATCACCGAAAACATTGTTACAATACTTTTCCGAGAAGGTTTTATTGAAAACGTGAGAAAACATAGGGAAAGCAAGAAAGATTTTTTAATTTTAACTCTACGGCATAGAAGAAATAAGAAAGGATCATATAAAACTATTTTGAATTTAAAACGAATCAGTAGACCTGGTCTACGAATCTATTCTAATTATCAACGAATTCCTAGAATTTTAGGAGGGATGGGGATTGTAATTCTTTCTACTTCTCGAGGTATAATAACAGATCGAGAGGCTCGATTAGAAAGAATCGGCGGAGAAATTTTATGTTATATATGGTAATCTTTATGATATCCGAATTATATGAGAAACTTACATACATTTTTGTGAAAAAAGAGAGAGAAAAAGCAGGTTTCTAATATCACTCCTCATACATTAGTTAGTATAGGAAGGGGTTTTAACTAGAATTAGGAATAAAAGAAACAAATGGATTCATGAAGATTTAATTACTGAATCACTTCCCAATGGTATGTTCCAGGTTCGTTTCTATAATGAAAATATAATTCTAGGTTATGTTTCCGGAAGGATTCGACATAGTTTTATACGTATACCACCAGGAAGTAAAAATGGAAGTAAGTCATTTTGATTCAAGCGGAGGGCGTATAATTTATAGACCCCGGAACAAAAATTCGAATGATTAGACTGTTTTTCAACTTCAACATTCTTTTTTTATGGGGATACAATTAGAAGTTAAAAATTTCAGGAAACCCTATTTTCTTCCAATAAATAGATTCGGAACTCAGTTAAGGAATGACAAATATGAAAATAAGGGCCTCCATTCGTAAAATTTGTGAAAAATGTCGACTGATCCGTAGACGCGGACGAATTATAGTAATTTGTTCCAATCCAAGACATAAACAAAGACAAGGATAATCTTTCCAAAAAACGAAAAAGGGGGGCTTTCAAAAACTAAAGGACCGGATGCACAAATAAAAAAAAAAAAAAAAAGATCGAAAAATAGAAAGGATCCGTTTTTGACATGAAATGGATATATCCATATATCTCTGACTTATATTTATGAGATAATAAAATATGGGAAAACCTATACCAAAAATTGGTTCACGTAGAAATGGACGTATTGGTTCACGTAAGAATGCGCGTAAAATACCAAAGGGAGTTATTCATGTTCAAGCTAGTTTTAACAATACCATTGTGACTGTTACAGATGTACGGGGTCAGGTGATTTCTTGGTCCTCCGCCGGTACTTGTGGATTCAAGGGTACAAGAAGAGGGACACCATTTGCCGCTCAAACCGCAGCAGGAAATGCTATTCGGACAGTAGCGGATCAAGGTATGCAACGAGCAGAAGTCATGATAAAAGGTCCCGGTCTCGGAAGAGATGCAGCATTAAGAGCTATTCGTAGAAGTGGTATACTATTAAGTTTCATACGGGATGTAACCCCTATGCCACATAATGGATGTAGGCCCCCTAAAAAAAGACGTGTGTAAAAGGAAAAATAAACATTGAAGAGATTTCAAGAGAAATAAATAATTCAAGGATTTGATCAAAATATATTAGTATGGTTCGAAAGAAAGTAAGAATATCCACTCGGACACTACAGTGGAAGTGTGTTGAATCAAGAACAGACAGTAAGCGTCTTTATTATGGACGCTTTATTCTGTCTCCACTTATGAAAGGTCAAGCCGACACAATAGGCATTGCGATGCGAAGAGCTTTGCTCGGAGAAATAGAGGGAACATGTATCACACGTGCAAAATCTGAGAAAATACCACATGAATATTCTACCATAGTGGGTATTCAAGAATCAG